ATAAATTGATTAATTTCATAGGATGAGTTTACATATCTACTGAAATTGCATAATAATATATTTACGCAGGAAATCAAGGAGAGTAGTTAAACTCATCAATATAAATTGATTAATTTCATAAGATGAGTCTACATATCTATTGAAATTGCATAATAATATATTTACGCAGGAAATCAAGGAGAGTAGTTAAACTCATCAATATAAATTGATTAATTTCATAAGATGAGTCTACATATCTATTGAAATTGCATAATAATATATTTACGCAGGAAATCAAGGAGAGTAGTTAAACTCATCAATATAAATTGATTAATTTCATAAGATGAGTTTACATATCTACTGAAATTGCATAATAATATATTTACGCAGGAAATCAAGGAGAGTAGTTAAACTCATCAATATAAATTGATTAATTTCATAAGATGAGTCTACATATCTATTGAAATTGCATAATAATATATTTACGCAGGAAATCAAGGAGAGTAGTTAAACTCATCAATATAAATTGATTAATTTCATAGGATGAGTTTACATATCTACTGAAATTGCATAATAATATATTTACGCAGGAAATCAAGGAGAGTAGTTAAACTCATCAATATAAATTGATTAATTTCATAAGATGAGTTTACATATCTACTGAAATTGCATAATAATATATTTACGCAGGAAATCAAGGAGAGTAGTTAAACTCATCAATATAAATTGATTAATTTCATAAGATGAGTCTACATATCTATTGAAATTGCATAATAATAATATGGGGGGGAAAAAATTCAGGTATATACTCAGAAGCAGCATTGCTCTGTGGACCTTCCAGAAAATCTAACAGTTCTTAATCCCGGGGGGGGTAGTAGGAGTCGCTGGTAGAATAATGCATGGGGGGGGTAAGGGGGGGGTAGCGGGAAAAATTTTTAAATTTTGTAAAATTTTAATGAAAAAAGTTTAAAAAAAGTGCAAAGGGGGGGGAAATAAGGGTATAGGGGATTTCGCTAGATCGTTAAAAATATGTCTTACAAGCATGCAGGTATGCCCGGGGGATACCATAGATTAGGGGGACATCAATTATAGCTCTTTGTCCCACCCTAATTTAAATGCCTGCTTTTTGTTGTCCATGGGAAGGGTAGGTGAACACTGCTGAGTGGGTGCCTTGTAGTGAAATATTGGCGATGACGCTCAGAGTGAAACCACCCTGACCTTGCTGATGAATGCCAAAAACCCAAAATAGTCTGGGCCGACCCTGACTTCATTAAGTGGCCTGAGCTTATATTAAAGGTCCTTTTCTCACCAGCTGCTAAAGCCTTTAAAACAGCTTCAGTAGGGTAGATTTATTAATGGGTCCATAGATTCAGTTCCGTCAGAAGCCTCATGAAAAGTGAGACGGGGTCGGCTTATTAATTGATCCCGGTAGAGTGCACTGCGAGAGGTCTATAATATAATTACTGGGTTGAGGACTTGCTAATTTAGGTTTGGTGGATGTACGTTATGTCCGAATATGCAGATAATTGGTAGATAATATTCATGGATTATAATAATAGGTGATGAATGATTATTCTGAAGAAAAAGAGCCCTCTTTTTCTTAAACGCAATTAGTTATTGTTATTAGTAATATTCCATTATAGTTAATTATTATATTAAATTGACTGGAATATTCATGATCTAACGCAAGTGAAGGTCTTACTTTGTTATAATGAATGATACATTCAATATTGTGTTAAAGCAGGTGTGTTATGCTTGAGGGTGTAAAATAATAAAGACCATTTATTATTCATACACTTTAATTTGTTCTTGTGGGCTGTGGATAAAGAGGTGGATTAAAATTTGGATATGATATGCATATACTTAAGCAAGGGAAGGTCCGATAAAGTAGACATAGTTAAGGCTCTGGCAATCATTTTGGGTCATTTATTCAGTTTAGTGGTATTAATCAGTTGTTTATTAAGAATCCGCCCTTAATGGTAATGATAAGCATGTGTTAAATAAATTAATGTATTCTTCTATAGTAATTGAAAATCATTCATTTATTGTTCTAAATAGTTTTATGTTAATTTCTGAAGTTCACTTAAAAATTATAAATTGTACGGTAAATAAATTAATGCTTATTATACATAGTATGATGGGGTAAATAAATTAATGCTTATTATACATAGTATGATGGGGTAAATAAATTAATGCTTATTATACATAGTATGATGGGGTAAATAAATTAATGCTTATTATACATAGTATGATGGGGTAAATAAATTAATGCTTATTATACATAGTATGATGGGGTAAATAAATTAATGCTTATTATACATAGTATGATGGGGTAAATAAATTAATGCTTATTATAGGCCAATTATAAGTGCTGCGTAGGCCATTATTAATGTTATGGTTGTTGACAATAGGTATGTTTTGATTTTTCCTGTTTGTGCTTGCTGTAAGATTTGCATTGCGGGTTTTTGTGCGTGTATAATGCTTGTTGCTTTGGTTTTAAGTATGAAGGATTCAACTATAAATGAGATTGTGTAGCCGGCAATGGCGAGAGCAGTTTTTGCACTGAGTCGATGAATTACGAAGTTATAAAGGCTTGGGTCTAGAAGTTTTTTTGTGGGTCATTTTGCTAAGGTGGGTATTTTGATGATATCGAAGGCAAGAAGGAATGCCAGAATCGTTAGTACTGTGGCAGTAAGTTTATTGGATATTGATATTGTGTGGATAATAGGTGTATTGGGGATGAGTAGCTGGAAAATTATTACTCCTGCAAAGATGCTGCCGTAGGCCAGGCGAATAATTGGGGTTACAGCGGATATGGTTGATGATTCATTAATAAGTGTGGTGGGATTATTTAGGCGGGTGTTGCCGAGCGATACGAAGTAAATTAGTCGGACAGAGTATACTGCTGTAAATGCGGTTGCGATTAGTGTCAGGGTAAGTGCGACGGAGTTAGTGAAGGAGTTGTTTATAGTTTCGATGATAGCATCTTTGGAGTAAAAAGCAGATAAGAACGGTGTACCTATTAGAGCAAGTGATCCAACTAAAAATGAAGTAGTTGTTATTGGTAGAATGTTGAAGAGTCCCCCCATTTTCCGAATGTCTTGTTCATCATTCAGGGAGTGAATGAAGAGGCCGGCGCATAAGAATAATATGGCCTTAAAGAATGCGTGTGTGCAAATATGGAAAAATGCGAGGTGGGGCTGGTTGATGCCAATAGCTACTATTATTAGGCCCAATTGACTTGATGTTGAGTGGGCAATGACTTTTTTGATATCATTTTGAGGTAATGCTGATGCAGCGGCGTAGAAGGTGGATAGAGCACCTAAGCATAGGCAGGTTGTAAGTGCATGCGGGTTCTGGGCAATAATAGGGTGAATTCGGATTATTAGAAAGATTCCGGCTACGACTATTGTACTAGAATGAAGTAGGGCAGAGACTGGTGTAGGGCCTTCTATTGCTGCTGCTAGTCATGGGTGAAGGCCAAATTGGGCAGATTTGCTTGCGGCAGCAAGGATGAAGGCTATGAGAATAGGTGTGGGGGGGTGGAATGAATATATTGCTTGTATATTAGTTAGTGTAAGTTCTTTAAGTGCCCAGCAAAAGATTACTAAAAATCCAATGTCTCCAATTCGGTTGTATAAGACTGCCTGTACGGCTGCGGTCGCGGCGTTAGCGCGACCGTGAAATCAGCCAATAAGTAAATATGATATGATTCCTACGCCTTCTCAGCCGATAAATAGAGTAAATAGGTTACCTGCTGAGACAAGGACAATTATTGCTATAAGGAAAATTAGGAGATACTTTATAAAGGTTTCGAGGTTAGGGTCGGAGTGCATATATCATGCTGAAAATTCTATAATACTTCATGATACGAAGAATGCCACAGTTATGAATAGGAGGGAGTAGGTGTCAAATTGAATCATGAGGGGGATGGGGGAGGCATTTAGTGTTAGCCATGATAGGTTTAGGGTAGATATTCATCAGTGCGTGTAGGACGTTAAGGAGAGAAGTGTTAATGACACAAAAAAGGCTGTTTTAATTGCTGTTTTAGCTATAGCAGGAAATGTTGTCTTTCCAAGTCGTAATAGAGGGGTGAGTATAATAATAAAAATAGTAAGTGCGGGGGCCATTAGTGATGGGGAAAATTCAGGTATATACTCAGAAGCAGCATTGCTCTGTGGACCTTCCAGAAAATCTAACAGTTCTTAATCCCGGGGGGGGTAGTAGGAGTCGCTGGTAGAATAATGCATGGGGGGGGTAAGGGGGGGGTAGCGGGAAAAATTTTTAAATTTTGTAAAATTTTAATGAAAAAAGTTTAAAAAAAGTGCAAAGGGGGGGGAAATAAGGGTATAGGGGATTTCGCTAGATCGTTAAAAATATGTCTTACAAGCATGCAGGTATGCCCGGGGGATACCATAGATTAGGGGGACATCAATTATAGCTCTTTGTCCCACCCTAATTTAAATGCCTGCTTTTTGTTGTCCATGGGAAGGGTAGGTGAACACTGCTGAGTGGGTGCCTTGTAGTGAAATATTGGCGATGACGCTCAGAGTGAAACCACCCTGACCTTGCTGATGAATGCCAAAAACCCAAAATAGTCTGGGCCGACCCTGACTTCATTAAGTGGCCTGAGCTTATATTAAAGGTCCTTTTCTCACCAGCTGCTAAAGCCTTTAAAACAGCTTCAGTAGGGTAGATTTATTAATGGGTCCATAGATTCAGTTCCGTCAGAAGCCTCATGAAAAGTGAGACGGGGTCGGCTTATTAATTGATCCCGGTAGAGTGCACTGCGAGAGGTCTATAATATAATTACTGGGTTGAGGACTTGCTAATTTAGGTTTGGTGGATGTACGTTATGTCCGAATATGCAGATAATTGGTAGATAATATTCATGGATTATAATAATAGGTGATGAATGATTATTCTGAAGAAAAAGAGCCCTCTTTTTCTTAAACGCAATTAGTTATTGTTATTAGTAATATTCCATTATAGTTAATTATTATATTAAATTGACTGGAATATTCATGATCTAACGCAAGTGAAGGTCTTACCTTGTTATAATGAATGATACATTCAATATTGTGTTAAAGCAGGTGTGTTATGCTTGAGGGTGTAAAATAATAAAGACCATTTATTATTCATACATTTTAATTTGTTCTTGTGGGCTGTGGATAAAGAGGTGGATTAAAATTTGGATATGATATGCATATACTTAAGCAAGGGAAGGTCCGATAAAGTAGACATAGTTAAGGCTCTGGCAATCATTTTGGGTCATTTATTCAGTTTAGTGGTATTAATCAGTTGTTTATTAAGAATCCGCCCTTAATGGTAATGATAAGCATGTGTTAAATAAATTAATGTATTCTTCTATAGTAATTGAAAATCATTCATTTATTGTTCTAAATAGTTTTATGTTAATTTCTGAAGTTCACTTAAAAATTATAAATTGTACGGTAAATAAATTAATGCTTATTATACATAGTATGATGGGGTAAATAAATTAATGCTTATTATACATAGTATGATGGGGTAAATAAATTAATGCTTATTATACATAGTATGATGGGGTAAATAAATTAATGCTTATTATACATAGTATGATGGGGTAAATAAATTAATGCTTATTATACATAGTATGATGGGGTAAATAAATTAATGCTTATTATACATAGTATGATGGGGTAAATAAATTAATGCTTATTATACATAGTATGATGGGGTAAATTTATGAGCTTGTTTTCTGCTACGCCTGTTAGTGGGAGCAGAAGAATAAAAACAATGAAGTAGAGCCCTGAGGCTAGTTGACCAATAATAATAAATGGGTCTTCTACTGGTTGGCCTCCGATTCATGTCAGAATTACTGTGTTGGCGATTAAGACTCAGAACAGAATTTTTGTTAATGGGCGGAAAGCCATAGTTCGTTGTTTAGATGTATTAGTTAAGGGTACAAAGAGAAGAACAATGATAGAAAATAAAAGTGCTAGGACTCCTCCTAGTTTATTAGGAATTGAGCGTAGGATTGCATAGGCAAAGAGGAAGTATCATTCAGGTTTGATGTGGGGTGGTGTAACTAAAGGGTTGGCTGGGGTAAAGTTGTCTGGGTCGCCAAGAAGGTTTGGGTTAAAAGTGGACAATAGGGCTAGTGAGGTTAGTATAATGATAAAGCCTAAGATGTCCTTGTAGGAAAAGTATGGATGAAATGGAATTTTGTCTAGGTTTGAATTTAGCCCTGTTGGGTTTGATGAGCCTGTTTGGTGAAGGAAAAGAAGATGTATTATGCTAGCACCTATAATTGCGAATGGTAAAATGAAGTGGAAAGTAAAGAATCGTGTTAATGTTGCATTATCAACTGAGAAGCCGCCTCAGATTCATTGAACTAAGGTATTGCCAATATATGGGGCTGCTGACATTAAGTTTGTAATCACCGTGGCGCCTCAAAACGATATTTGTCCTCATGGGAGAACATAGCCTACAAAGGCGGTAGCCATTAGTAAAAATAGGAGAATAACACCGATGTTTCAGGTCTCTTTAAAGTTGAATGACCCATAGTATAGGCCTCGGCCAATGTGTAGATAAACGCAGATAAAGAAGAATGATGCGCCGTTAGCGTGGAGATTACGGAGCAGTCAGCCATAATTTACGTCTCGACATACGTGGGCAACAGAAGAAAATGCAAGCGATGTGTCTGCAGTGTAGTGTATTGCTAGAAATAAACCTGTTGCAACTTGAGCGATGAGGCATACCCCTAATAAGGATCCAAAGTTTCATCAGGCAGATAAGTTGGCAGGAGTTGGAAGATCAATAAATGAGTTATTAATAATTTTGATGGCAGGGTGAGCTTTACGTATTGCGGGGGTCATAAGGGTTCTTGTAGTTGAATATCAGCGGTAGTTTTTCGGACTATAGGTCTAGGTTAAACCCCTAGTAGGAACCATGATTGCCGAGATGAATTTACTGATTGGGTTGGTGGCTGTGGCGTCCAATCCGTCTCCGTTTTTTGCTGCTTTGGGTTTAGTGTGAGGTGCGGGCGCTGGCTGTTTTGTTTTGGTTAAAAGTGGGCTTGGGTTTTTGTCATTAGTGTTGTTTTTAATTTATTTAGGGGGAATAATAGTTGTGTTTGCTTACTGTTCAGCTCTGGTTGCTGAGCCCTACCCCGAGGCGTGGGGTAATTATACTGTGCTTTATTATATTTTTTTGTACCTGTTAGTGTTGTTGATAGGTGTAGTTTTGGTGGGGGGGATGGGGGGTGATATTAAGTATAATATAGGTCAAGATTTAATTTTGGTTGAATGATGGGGCGTTGCTGAATTATTGGGAGCGGGGGGCTGAATATTAGTTTGCTGTGGGTGGGGGCTGTTACTTACGTTGTTCGTAGTTTTAGAGGTTGTGCGGGGATATAGTGTTGGGGCTTTGCGTGCAGTGAGGCTCGAGTGAGCCGCGGAATTGAACCGCGGTAATAAGTAGTTAGCAACACTCACTAGCTCCAACCATACTCGGTGGACAGAAGAGGGTAAGTCTTCATTGTTAGAGCCACAGCCTAATGTTTTAGTTAAACTATGTCCACAAAACATAATTAAATTTGGTTTGGTAATTAGAAGAAGAGCTGGTAAAATATGAAGATAGAGGAGGATATGCTCGCGCGTGCTTAAAGGGAAAAGCGTTTTAATGTGATTTGGTAAGGGTCCGCGTTGGGTGGCCCATAAAACATATAAGGTGTATGCGGTAGTAAAAATTAAATTTATCACGACAAAGATAAAGGTAACTGGGGATCAGTTAAATAGGGAGGTAATAATTAGGAATTCTCCTGCAAAGCTAATTGAAGGTGGGAGAGCAATATTAAAGAGGGCTATAATTAGTCATCATGCTCAACCTAGTGGGAAAAGTAAAATTATCCCTCGAATAATAATCATTGTGCGTGAATTTGTTCGCTCATATGCTGTGTTTGCCAGGCAGAATAGTGCTGATGATGAGAGCCCGTGGGCAATTATCATGATTGTTGCCCCTGAGTAGCTTCATGGTGTGGAAATTAATGCTGCGGCAATCACTAGGTTTATATGGCTAACTGAGGACATGGCAATTAGCGACTTTAGATCTGTTTGGCGTAGGCAGAGCAGGGCTGTTATTAAAACTCCTATAATAGCAATTATTATAATTGGAAGGGTCTTGCTTAAGAAAACATTAGGCAAAACAAGGGATGTGCGTAAGATGCCGTAGCCCCCAAGCTTAAGAAGAGTGCCTGCTAGAACTATAGAGCCTGCAATTGGGGCTTCAACATGGGCTTTCGGGAGTCATAAGTGGAGACAATATATAGGTAGTTTTACTAAAAATGCGGCATTATATATCGTTCAAAACAGTCCTGGAAAAGTTGTTTCTGGTTGTATAATTGATATGGTTTTTAAATAGACTGGTAAGACTGAGCCAGATAGGACATATAGTTTAATAAATCAAATCATTAGTGGTACGGCGCCTATTATAGTATAGAATGCTAGATATATGCCTGCCTCTAGGCGCCGCTCTTGAGCGCCTCAGCGGGTAATAATAATTATAGTAGGAATTAATGATGCTTCAAAGAAAATGAAGAAGAGTATTAAATCAGATGTAGAAAAAGCTAGAAGTGTTGTAAGCTGAAGGAATGTACTGTTAGCGATATACATACGTTGACGATTAACTGGCTCTAGGCTGAGTTTGCTTTGGCTCGCTAGTATTGTCAGGGGGAAGAGTCAGCATGTTAAAATTGCTAACGGGCCAGAAATGTGATCAATAATAAACAACGAATTCGAAAAATAAAAATTTTGGTTAACAAACCATAGTAATGATAAAAATGCAATTAAAAAACTTTGCTTGGTTGTGATCAGTCATAAGTTTTTGGGTGAGGCAAGCGCAGTGGTAAAAAAGATTGCAGTTCAGGAGAGGATTAAGATTAGCACTGAAGTAGGTTTAAGGTAATAAGGTTGTCATTACCATGGGATCGATATGTGGCTACTATAAGTGCAAGTCCTAAAGCTGCCCCGCAGGCGGATATCGAAAGAAGAAAAACTGGAAAAACGTATGCGGCTAAAGTTAAATAGTTTGGGCAAAGGCTTAGGGCAATATAGGTGACTAACATAAGCCCCTCCAGGCACAAGAGGGCCGAAAGTAAGTGTATTCGGTGAGCCGCTAGGCCAATAAGAGTAATTAGATACATAGTGGGCAAGAGGTAAACCATAAAGGTGCTATGGGGTTAAACCATAATTGTCTGAGTCGAAATCAGGTGTCTTTTTTAGACTAGCTCCTCATTCTGCCCATTCTAGGCCGTCTTGAAGTCATTCGTACAAAAACCCGGCGGTTAATAATAGAAGAATTACTGTGGCTCACATAATGACTGGAAGCGGGTGTGGGAGTTGGAGGGCTCACGGTAGTGGTAGTAGAAGAGCAATTTCTAAGTCAAAAAGCAAAAATAGAATAGCTACAAGGAAGAAGCGTATGGAATATGGTAACCGGGCTGAGCCCAGCGGGTCAAATCCACATTCGTAGGGTGAGAGTTTTTCTGTGTCTGGGAGCAGAGTTGCCAGCCAGAAGCTGGCGCCAGCTAAAATAACTGACAGTAAAATTGTTACTAGCAAGAATGCAAGCATTATTTTTTCCTGGGGTTAAACCAGAACTTAATGAGTGGAAATCATTTGTACTATTATACTAAAAAAATAAAAACCTCATCAGTAAATTGAAACGAACAGGAATAGTCAAACTACGTCAACAAAATGTCAATATCATGCTGCGCCTTCAAACCCAAAATGGTGTTGGGTTGTAAAGTGATTAAATATTTGGCGTAATAGGCATGTAAATAAAAATATAGTCCCGATGATAACGTGTAATCCGTGGAAGCCTGTTGCAACAAAAAATGTTGTACCATAAATGCCATCAGCAAGTGTAAACGGCGCTTCGTAATACTCCATCGCTTGCAGGGCAGTAAAATAGATTCCTAGTAGGATTGTCAGGGTTAGTGCTTGGATTATATTTTTTTTATTGCCTAGTATAACACTATGATGTGCTCAGGTGACGGACACCCCAGAGGCTAATAGGACCGCAGTATTAAGAAGAGGGACTTCAAAAGGGTTAAGTGGGGTGATTCCTGTTGGTGGTCACGTTTCGCCTACGTCGGGGGTTGGGGCAAGGCTGGCGTTGTAAAAGGCTCAGAAGAAGCCCATAAAGAAAAAAATTTCTGAGGTAATAAATAAAACTATTCCGTACCGGAGACCTTTATGAACTGGAATAGTGTGGTGACCTTGAAATGTACCTTCGCGTACTACATCGCGTCATCATTGATATATTGTCAAAAATATAAGTATTATGCCCAGTGTTATTGTGACAGTTGAGTTAAAGTGGAATCATATGGCTAGGCCACAAGTTAACAAGAAAGCGGCTGAGGCGCCGGTTAGGGGTCATGGGCTGGGGTTTACTATGTGAAAAGCATGTGCTTGGTGGTTCATAAGTGTTCTCATGTAAGTAAAGGCTAAATAAAAGCACAAATACATAGGCTTGGATTATGGCCACTGCAATCTCTAGGATAGTTAGCAGGAGTAGAACTGTAAATGACATTAGCGAAACAACAGTTGAAAGTGGGATCATAAATATAGTGGCTGTAGCAATGAGTTGAATAAGTAAATGTCCAGCGGTCAAGTTTGCTATTAGGCGTACGCCTAAGGCAATTGGGCGGATTAATAAACTGATTGTTTCAATAATAATTAGAATAGGAATTAGAGGGGTGGGTGTGCCTTCTGGTAGAAAATGTGCTAAGGATGCGGAAAGTTGGTTTCGAAGTCCGACGAGTACAGTTGCAAGTCATAATGGGATAGCCAAGCCTAAATTTAGTGGCAGTTGGGTTGTAGGGGTAAATGTGTACGGGAGTAAGCCTATTAGGTTTATACTAAGTAGAAAGACTATTACGGTTACGATTAAAAGTGCTCATTTGTGGGCGGGTTTATTTGTTGGCATAAGAATGTGTTTAGCGAAGGTGCCTAAAAACAGTGATTGAACGGTGATGAGGCGGTTTGGAATCCAGCGGTTAGATGGGGAGTAGAAAAAAAGCCATGGAAAAATTATTGCAATAAGGAATAAGTGAATACCAAATAGGGTTGGTGATGTAAATTGACTGAACAGGCTCCCTATCAAGGCCATGGTGTCCGCGCCCGGCGCGGATGGGGGTTTAGTGGTGATATTGTGCGGTACAGTGTATAGTTTTTAAACATTGTCCCAAGTGCAATAATAAGAATAGCTCATAGGGCTACGTGAATGAAAAAGAAAAGTGTTTTGACCATTCATTAAGGGTGGCGAGAAGTCACCCAGCTGCAGCCGAAAAACTGCTACGCATTAGTTTCTTAATGGGGTGGTTAGAGTTGTGGAATAATCATATTAACACATAATGTGGTTCTGAGCCGGTGTTAATATTATACAGATAATCTGGTGGGCTATATTGATAAAAAGCGGGTTCCCCGCTTGGTGAATAATCAGTTGCAACTTTAGGGCTGCTGTGTGTCAGATAGGGGTGTAATAGTTCGGAGCCCAGGGCTCCGAGTGGATAAGAGGGTATTAAGTGGGGTCAACGAGGCCTGGGCAAATAGAATTATTTTTTTATTTGCTTTCATAGTCATTTTCATATTCGTTTTGATTGTTGCACTTGCCACTTTCGAAGCTGTGTTCATGATTTTTTTGACGCTCATACTCAGAGCCGCACTCATTGGTGTGATATTAGTCAGGCTCGTAGGCGGAATCAGAATCATGTTCCCAGTTGAATAAATATACGTATCCACGGGCGTATTATGATTCACAGGTATACTTGTGTTCATAGTCGTTTTCATGGACGTATTGAAAATCATAGTCATAGTCGTGTAAATTTCCCCAGAGGGCGTGAGCCTTTTGGTAGGACTATGCGGGATATAAAGTAGTTGCTCAGCAGTTTAGTAAGCAATAGGGAAAAGAGGGTACCTAAAATAATTAAGGTAATGGAACCGATAATCTTTAGTGCGGACATTCATTAAGGGTGGTTGGAATCACCTATCTACAGCTTAAAAGGCCGTCGCGTACCATATAGCTTCTTAATGAGAAGTTAAGAGTCCTGTATTTCTAAAATTCATGGTAAAAAGTCACGGATCGGTAGGGCTTCAACTACAATTGGTATAAAGCTATGGTTAGCGCCACAAATTTCTGAACACTGGCCATAGTATACGCCTGGGTGGGCCACTAGGATAGATGCTTGAGTGAGTCGCCCTGGGATGGCGTCAGTTTTAATTCCTAATGATGGGAGTGCTCAGGAGTGTAGTACATCATCTGCAGTAACTAAAATTCGCGTCAGTGTTCCTGTAGGGACTACTATTCGATTATCCACCTCTAGTAGGCGGAATGAGCCGGGGTCGAGGTCTTTAGTGGGTAGTATATACGAGTCAAATCCAATGTTATCAAAATCTGAATATTCATAGGTTCAGTACCATTGATGGCCGACGGTTTTAACAGTCAAGTCAGGCGAAGAAATCTCATCTATTAAGTAAAGGATTCGCAATGATGGAAGTGCAATGACGATTAAGATCACTGCTGGTATAATAGTTCATACTATTTCAATTTCTTGTGCGTCTGTTAAATTAGTACTAAATAATTTAGATGCTATGAGCGTAATAATAATGTATAACACTAATGTGCTAATTAAAAGAACTGCTATAAGCGTGTGGTCGTGGAAGTGAATTAACTCTTCCATAATAGGGGATGCGGCGTCTTGAAGGCCAAATTGTGTGGGTTGTGCTATAGAGGAACACAAGGGTCTCACTTGTAAATTCACCTTGACAAGGTAATATTATACTTTAATTAGTACCTCCAAGAAAGTGACAGACGGGTTATGTGCCTGGCTTGAAACCAGGTCAAGAGGGTTCAACTCCTTCCTTTCTCGCGCAGTGTAATAGAGAATGTTGCTTCTTCAAATGTGTGATGAGCAGGGGGGAAGCCCAGTGTTCATTCTACGTTTGAAGACGTTAGATCTGAGTGAAGGAAAACACGTTTAGATGAAAATGCTTCTCAGACAATAAAAATTATTACCATAACAGCAATTAGTGAGATTACAGAGCCAATGGAGGAGGTGGTATTTCATAATGTATATGCGTCTGGGTAGTCTGAGTACCGTCGTGGTATACCGGCGAGCCCTAGAAAATGCTGAGGAAAAAATGTAAGGTTTACACCAGCAAACATAATAACAAATTGAATTTTTGTTCAGGCAGCGTGGAGTTTGTAGCCGGTAAATAAGGGGAATCAGTGTACGAAGCCTGCTATAATGGCAAAAACTGCGCCTATTGACAGGACATAGTGGAAGTGTGCAACAACATAATATGTATCATGGAGCACAATATCAATTGAGGAGTTAGCAAGTACAACTCCTGTGAGGCCACCAACGGTAAAAAGAAAAATAAAGCCCAGGGCCCAGAGCATTGCTGCGTCTCATTTAATAATTCCTCCGTGCATTGTAGCTAGTCAGCTAAATACCTTCACGCCAGTTGGAATAGCAATAATTATTGTTGCCGAGGTAAAGTATGCGCGCGTGTCAACATTAAGGTCTGTAGTAAATATATGGTGAGCCCATACAATAAAGCCGAGGAACCCAATTGATAACATAGCTCAAACCATCCCCATATACCCAAATGGCTCTTTCTTATAAGAATAGAACGCAACAACATGCGAAATAATACCGAATCCCGGAAGAATAAGAATATAGACCTCGGGGTGTCCAAAGAATCAAAATAGATGTTGATAAAGAACTGGGTCCCCCCCTCCCGCGGGGTCAAAGAAAGTTGTGTTAAGGTTGCGGTCGGTGAGAAGTATCGTGATTCCTGCGGCTAACACAGGGAGAGAAAGAAGAAGCAATACAGCAGTAATAAGAACGGATCAGATGAATAAGGGGGTTTGGTACTGTGTTAGTGCCGCTGGCTTTATATTTAAAATGGTTGTAATAAAGTTAATGGCACCTAAAATTGACGACACCCCAGCTAGGTGAAGGGAAAAAATAGCTAGGTCAACTGACGGGCCTGCATGGGCCAGGTTCCCTGCTAAGGGGGGATATACAGTTCAGCCAGTTCCGACACCAGCCTCGACAGTCGAAGAGGCAAGAAGAAGGAGAAATGATGGGGGCAGGAGCCAGAAACTTATGTTATTTATACGTGGGAAAGCTATATCTGGGGCGCCAAGTATTAGTGGGACAAGTCAGTTACCGAATCCCCCAATAAGAATTGGTATAACCATAAAGAAAATTATTACAAATGCATGGGCAGTAACAATGACATTATAGATTTGATCATCGCCGAGCAGGGTGCCGGGTTGGGATAGTTCGGCGCGGATAAGCAGGCTAAGGGCAGTGCCAATCATGCCGGCTCAGGCACCAAAGACCAAGTACAGTGTACCAATGTCCTTGTGGTTAGTAGAGAAAAATCAGCGGGTTAATATCACAGGTAAAGTGGCCGAGTAGGCGGTGGATTGTAGCCCCAAGGACAGAGGTGTAAACCCTCTCTTTACCAGGCCCGCGGGGTGTTACACGTGCGGGTGCAAACCGCAAGAAGCAGAAGCAGTTCTGCCGGGGCTTCTCCCGTTTCGCTGTAGACGGGAGAAGTAGAATGAAGCTCGCTGGATAGAGTGTTTAGCTGTTAACTAAAATATTACGGGATCAAGGCCCGTCTTTCTAGAAGGGCTTTATTTTAATTTAAAAAGTTTGAGTTGCATTCAGTAAATGTAGGTTAGTATCCTACAAGTCCTACAGAAATTAAGAGATTTAAACTCTTGCTTAAGGCTTTGAAGGCCTTCGGGCTGGCATTACCCTAAATTTCTATAAAAAAAGAATAATTGTTGGTGTTATTATGATAGTAAAGATTGCAAGATTGTTAAATAGTGCCGTCAGTGAATTAATTTTGATGGTTATGCGTCATAGGCTATTGGTGGTAGATATATTTGGTGCGGTAATTATAACTATGACGTAGGTGAGGCGTAGGTAGAAGAATAGGGCAAGGAGTGAGGCTAATATAGCGAGCGTTACAAAAATAACTATGTTCTGTTTAATTAGTTCTAAAGAGATTATTAGTTTAGGTATAAAGCCAGTAAGAGGTGGGAGGCCTGCTAAGGAGAGTAATGTAAGCATTGAAATTGCAACTAATATTGGTGTTTTCGCCCATAAAATGGAGATGTCAAGTAATTTTATAGCGTGTGTTGAGGTCAGTAAAAGAAATATTGCTGTTGTTATAATAATATATAAGATAAAATTGAACTCTGTTAAAGAGGGGTCAAATTTTAAAACTAATATTATTCAGCCGAGGTGGCCAATTGATGAGAATGCTAGAATTTTCCGTATTTGTGTTTGATTAATTCCTCCTCATCCGCCAATAAAAATTGACAGTAAGCCAATTGAAGTGGCGGCATAAATATTAATATGGTGTGTAAGTTGAAGTAACAATGTTATTGGGGCGATTTTTTGTCACGTTGAGATAATTAGTCCGGTAAATAATGGGGTGCCTTGGAGTACTTCGGGGAGTCAGAAGTGTAGTGGAGCTAATCCTAGTTTTATTATCAGAGCTAAGGTCAAGATAATTGTTATATGGTCGAGGGCAGAGGTGATGGTTCATTGTCCTGTGCTTCATGCGTTTATTAGTGCTGAAAATAGAACAATAATAGAAGCCGTTGCTTGTGTTAAGAAATATTTCGTGGCGGCCTCAATAGCCCGTGGATGAGGGATTTTGGTAATGACAGGGATAATAGCTAGTGTATTAATTTCTAGGCCGATTCAAGCGAGCAGTCAGTGGTGGCTTAACAGGGTAGTTGTTGTGCCAATTGCGAGGCTAAGTAAAAATATAGAGTAAGCTAGAGGGTTAATTAGTAAGAGAAGGAGTTTAACCAACATTGTTGGGGTATGGGCCCAAAAGCTTTTTTAGCTGATCTTACTAAAGAGAAGCAAGGTGGAATAGCGAAGGGTTTTGATCCCTTAGACGTAGGTTCAACTCCTATCTCTTTAAGGAAGTGATGGGGTTTGAACCCATATTAGCCTCCCTATCAAGGAGGTCCTTATCTTTCGGGCACGCTTCCATATAATAGGGGGGGAAATCAAAGTTGAGGTTGGTATAGAGATAAAGATTATTGTAGCGGCGATTGTAATAGGCAGGAAGTTCTTCCAGGCAAGATGTATAAGTTGGTCATAACGGAATCGTGGATATGAGGCACGAATTCATAAAAAATAAATGGATATTGATGATGCTTTTAACATGAGAAAAATTGTTGAGAGCGTTTTTATTAATATTGCGGCTCCGAGGAATAAAATAGTTGATAAAGTGTTTATTATTAAGATATTAGCATATTCGGCGAGGAAGAATAAGGCGAACGGGCCGCTTGCGTATTCAACATTAAAGCCTGAGACAAGTTCTGATTCTCCTTCAGTTAGATCAAATGGGGCTCGGTTTGTCTCGGCTAGTGTAGTAATATATCATATAAGTGCTAGAGGTCATAAGGGGAGGAGTAATCATAAGTGTTGTTGTGTAACATTAAAGATGGACAGTGTGAAGCCGCCAGCCAAGAAGATTGAACAAAGGATAATTAGGGCTATTGTGACTTCATAAGAAATGGTCTGTGCTACAGCGCGTAAAGAACCAATAAGGGCATATTTAGAATTTGATGCTCATCCGGAGCCGAGAATAGTATAAACAGTGAGGCTTGAGACAGCGAGGATAAATAGGATACTTATAGTAATATCTGACTGAGGCGTGGGTATCGGAAATGGTGCTCATATAATTATTGCTAGAATAAGAGCTAGCGTAGGGGTTAAGATGAACAATATTTGCGCTGCCGTAGCTGGCTGGACAGGCTCTTTAATAAATAGTTTAACTCCGTCTGCAATTGGTTGCAGGAGTCCAAATGGGCCTACTTTATTAGGGCCTTTGCGGTGTTGTATATAGCCTAATACTTTTCGTTCAATTAATGTAAAAAATGCCACTGCAAGTAGAATTGGGGCAATAAATATAATTGGGTGGGTGAGGTAAAGTATTTGAGTCATTTAAGTTAACGAGGGGACTTGAACCCCTAGTGTAAAGGGCTTAGGTCTTTCGCATAGCCATGTTCTGCCACGCTAACAAATCATTGACTTTAATAATTAAATAGATACTTGCTAATTAAGTTGTAATCATTAGTAGAATTTGTGGCTTGGGGGTGCATTGGCCACGTTACTTCGGTCCTTTCGTACTAGAAGTAACTCTTTATAGATAGAAACCGACCTGGATTGCTCCGGTCTGAACTCAGATCACGTAGGGTTTTAATCGTTGAACAAACGAACCTTCGGTAGCGGCTGCACCACCGGGATACCCTGATCCAACATCGAGGTCGTAAGCCTACTTGTCGATATGAGCTCTTGAAGTAGATTGCGCTGTTATCCCCAGGGTAACTTGGTCCGTTGATCGATTATCGGGTCAGTAAACGTTAGTATACTAATTTCTAGAATTGTGGTTCTTAAATAAAGAGTGTGTTCTTTCCGTCGTGGAGGATGAGCTTTACTCCGCGGTCACCCCAACCGAAAACCTTATAACAGGGCTTAAATTTATAGGGGGGTGAGTGGTTAAGTTGTTATTTGGTTTTAAGCTCCATGGGGTCTTCTCGTCTTATAGTATTATTCCCGCTTCTTCACGGGAAGATCAATTTCACTGATCAAAAAGAGGAGACAGTAAAACCCTCGTGATGCCGTTGATACGAGTCCCCATTTAAAGAACAAGTGATTATGCTACCTTCGCGCGGTTAGGATACCGCGGCCGTTAAAAATTCACTGGGCAGGCTGGACCTCTTATTATAAGTCAAGAGGCGATGTTTTTGGTAAACAGGCGGGGCCGTGATTTGCCGAATTCCTTCTCTTTTTTTAAATCTTTCCTGTAATGCGCTAGTGTTAGGTTAACGAGTAAGTACTGCAGAGTTTTCTTGTGGGTGTTATTGCAGTGAATTTAGGTTCGGTAACTACCAATGGTCTATCCATGTTGGTTTATGTTTGCATTTTGGAGAATTATAAATTCTTGTTACTAATCCTAGCATGGTGTCTTCCATATAAATATGGAGTCATTCATTATAAATTAGGGGTTCATGAAGATTAATGGTATTTGGGAATTAAGGTTACGCTTTGACGCGTTTTAAAAGATGGCTGCTTTCAGGCCCACTTGGTAGTGTTAAGACTTTACCCTGCTGCTTAGGTTGTGTCCTGGCTTAAATAAGCTGTTCCTTATTTAAATAACTCTTAAGCCTTGAATGTTGTTGAGGTTCATTGAGGGAGGCTTAAGGCAGAACTTATATTCTTTTCATGAATAACCAGCTATTTCTAGGCTCGGTAGGCTTTTCACTACTACTTAAAAATCATCCCACTCTATTGCTACAGAGACGGGTTGGCCCAATAGGCTGTTTTAAAGTAGCTCGCCTAGGTTCGGGGTTTAAAACTTAAATTTCATTTTGCTTATTAAGTCTTGCTAGGCCATGATGCAAAAGGTACGAGGTGAATTCTCTGCTGTGAGTAGCTTTAGTTGTTTCATTATTATTTCATTTTTCCCTTGCGGTACTATTTCTATAGCGCTTAGAGCTTTTTCAATCGCCTTTACTTAAGGAGTTAAAATGTTTTATTTAATAACTTTGCGTATAAGAAGTTTATAAAATAATTTAGGGCTAAATTTAGGGCTCAAAATGGTCTGGGTTGCACGGACATTTTCCCGGTGTAAGCGGGGGGCTTTTGTTAAGCTACATTTTGGTATTCCAAGTACACTTTCCAGTATACTTACCATGTTACGACTTGCCTCTTCTAAGGCGCGGCAAATAGGTTATTTAACTAGTAAAAAGCTATCGAAGAGGGTGACGGGCGGTTTGTACACGTTCCAGGGCCAAATTAAGTAAGGCTCTCTATTCCTTACTTACTGCTAAATCCACCTTCATGACTTTGTTTCATGCAGTAATTCGTGTGTTCTAAATTAGAAATTGTAGCTCATTTCTTCCATTTTATAAGCTGCACCTTGACCTGACGTTTTGGCTTTTAGTCCTTGTGCTTACTTTTTCTCATTCAAATGATAAGCTTACGACGGAGGTATACAGGCTGAGTAGCAAAAAATGGTTAGGTAGATCGTGGATTGTCGATTATAGAACAGGCTCCTCTAGTTGGGTGGAACACCGTCAAATCCTTTGGGTTTTAAGCGGGGCTCGTAGTACCCTGGCGTTTTAAGTGTAAGTGAAATTTATGGTATGGCATAGTGGGGTATCTAATCCCAGTTTGTTCCCAAACTTTCGTGTATTCAAGAAATTAATTAGAGTAACTTTCGTTTTTGGGTTTCTTAATAAGTAAGCTTTAAACAGCTAAACCTCCATTCAACTCTAATTTAGGGGCTCTTTAATCACGCTTTACGCCGGTAGTTATTAACTTGAGTCCACGGTATGGCCGCGGCGGCTGGCACCGGGTTTGCCGACTCTCTTTTCTTTAACTGATTCGGGCTTGCGCCTATAGACAATGTCGATCACTGCTGACTACCTTTGGAGGCGTGGTGAAACTAGGCGTTATGGGCAAGGGTTCTGTGCCTGATGCCAGCTCCTTATCCTGTTAAAGGGCTAAAGGGCGTTTTCACGGGAGTGCTGAGACTTGCATGTGTAAATTAAGAAATAGTTAAGGTTAAAGTCAGGATTAAACTTGTTACTCTTAGAACTTTTTATGGTTCATCTTAGCGTTTTCAGCACTATGCTTTGGGTTTAAGCTATAGGAGTTCAAAACATAGTTTAATTAGAATACTGGCTTTGGGAGTCAGTGGAAGAGGTTAAATTCCTTTTGTTTTGAGTTAAAGCTTTTACTTGGGTTTGCACCAAGAGTTGTTGGCGCCTAAAGCCAGTGGAAGACTTTTTTCCATTAAAAGCAGTCCTGGGTAAAATATAAGTTCACATTCTTTGGTTTACAAGACCAACGCTTTAGCTTAAGCTACCAGGAC